TTGGAAGAGCTCAAAATAATCCAGTTCAGGCTCCTGTTCACGAGGCCACCTGTCCCGAAATGACTTGGCCCAATAGGGAAATTCCAATTCATCGGTCCTTTCGGTAAAATCAAATAGATTGTCATAAGGGTACCATATTCTAGGAGCCCCAATTATGTTATGGAATGAACTCCCCCCCCTCCCGGATAGGAGGGGGGATCCTTCTCCTTCCTCTTCTCCAAACCCCGATTCGCCATCTTCTTCAAACTCCCATTCGCCTTCTTTTTCATAGAGAAATTTCTGATCAATGATAGAACAAGATCCATTTTGCATCATATATAACGGATTCCTTGGTTCGGACCGAAGAAGCAATGTCACTCGATCATTATCAAACTGACTGCAATCTTTTTCTGTCCGTGAGGATCCCACCAGAGCGACTTCTACTTCTAATAGGCCGTTAACTAGATCAGAATCATCCTCAGCGAATTTATAAGAAGCGGCGAGCCCATTTGCATTTGGATCATCGGGTCCGAGTGGAGACCAAATATCTTGAGCGACCGATCCGGCAGAACAACTCAAAAGATAAAGAAGTATCGTTAATCTCTTCATGCTCATTCCAAGTTCGAAGTACCATTTGGACAAATAAGAATCCCCTACCGCACTGAAGTTTGTCTTTAGAAAGATAGATATAGGATCTATGGGGCAATTACTTAGAAGTACATTTTGTGCAACAGCCCTTCCTATCTGATAGAAGATGATCCCATGATCCCTAACCGATCTTACCCGGTATCGAAACTCCCAAAATTGTCTATGAAGAGCTGATCTAATTGTATTAGTGTCTATAATTGATTTCTTCTGTGCAAGACTAATTGATATGGCCTCATTGGTAAGTGCTACAAGATCTCGTGCACAGGGATCCATGGTTATGGACCCGAATCCGTTAGTATGGAACATTTTCTTTTCCAAGTGAAATCCCCTACTATATGAAAGAATGAAAAAGTGCTTTCGCCGTTGTGGAATAAGAGGCCTTCGCATCTTAATGCATGTATTGAATTTATTCGGAGCTATTAGACCGGGATCCACTTTTTTGGGAATATGAGTCGAAGCAATAACAAGAAAATTTCTAGTGGAACCTCTTTCACAATCTCTGTAGAGATAGTTCTCTAATATACCGAGGGATAAGTAATTCGACTCATTCACAGACAGATCATGAATGTTTGGAATCCATATTATGCAATGGGACATTGCTTTTGCGAATTCTAATCGAACTAATTCTAATTGAAAGGTGGTATTAAATGGGACCGTTTCTATTTCCGGCGCCGTATATACAGCTCGCGCTTCCATCATAGTTATCCACAGCTCCATATCAAAACCAAAGTCAGCATCGATATCGCCAATATCATCAAAATCGTCATCATCCGTAGTGTTGCTATCGTCCTCAATCTCATCCAAATCATCCTCTTCAATAAAAATCCGTTTAGGCTCGTCATTCCGGAACTCGTCCGTAAATAACATAATGAAAGGAAAATAGGAGTTTGTCGCTAGGTATTTGACCAAATAGGATCGTCCAAGTCCTTTAGAACCTATCACTAAAATATTCCTAGAAAGGGATAGGGCTGAGCGGAGCGAAAAGGGTCTTGGTCTTGCATGAGATGGGAAATGAGAACTATTAGTCCTACACAAGGTTTGTGAATAAGTGATTGTCTGATAATGAGCAAGGAAGATCCGTCTTTCTGCTAAACAGGATCTATTGAACTCATAATTCATTAGATACTTTTTATGAATGTCAACTAAGTATCGTAAGTAAATTGATCCCGGTTGTTCAATCATTTGATAACCAGAGTCATTTTTTGATAAATGATCACTATGAGTATGAGTCAGACTCAATAGAATTTGATCAATCCCTTTTTTTGTCGTTAAGGTGGAGAAATGAACCATGAATTGTTTTTCTTCCTCATCAGCATCAATCCAATTACTGTTCTCAAACAACCAGGATTCTGTTTTATCATCAATCCAATCAACGTTCATGAGTGACCAAGATTCTATTTTATCAGAAAAAAAATCACCGTTCGCGTTTTTTATTTTTATTATCAATGAATAGATCTCTTTACTTGTACGACTTAGATGTTTCGTATTTCTCGAAAAAGTGATTCGATTGATGGGATTTGGTAGAATACTGAATTGTTCCAGAGCAACTAAAAAGAGATTCTTTAACCAGAAAGAATTCAGTTGAGATGTAGGATACCCATCCAGAAGTTTTTGCAACTCAATCGCGTATGATGGAATCATCAAAGATTTGATCTTTTCTAACTCTGTCTGTAACTTACTAGAGGCTCGGGAAACAAAGAGAAGATGTGTACAAACGAGATATCCAGCAACAAGAAGAAGGAAAAGGATTGAATAGAGGAACTCCTGAGCATTTGGTGATCTCAGATGTGTCCATATCAATGGAACGGGCGACTCATGATTTCGATGAATCATTTCTTCGGACAGAAGAAGATTCTGTAAACACTTCCTCGAA